AGAAAGAAAAATAAATAAATAATATGAGGAACCTCTCTTGACAGTAATATACTGTATGTTGTATATGTAAATCCTAGATATGAAAAGAGGCATAATTCATCCAGCAAAGGGAACAGATATAATAGTATATAAAGAAAAATAATAGGTGCACAACAAAAAAAAATACAATAAATTTGGAAAAGAAAATAAGAAAATAAAGTAAAGAACAATGGTCAATGAGATAAAAATCATGAATAAAAAAATTCAGGTTCAAATTTAATATTCATAGATAATAGATAATCTAGACGGTCATTTATAAAAGATAGGGAAATGAAATACACTGACTCATGATTCTTATTCATCCACTTGTGAAAAAAGGATTGGTTGGCTCGTTGAATTGAAAATTTACTTATTGAATGAGTAAAGGATTAAAATGGATTCCATTGGGTGGTACCAACTCAATCGAATGCTAACTTCCATTTACTTCATTATGGATTATGGAATTAACCGATCAACTTGCTATCGGATACTTATTTTTGATTCAGTATTAAAATAAAAAAAATTCGACATATTATTATTATGATTTACGATTATGAGAAGCAATACCACGACTTCTGATCCTGCGGTTTCCACACTTGAAGAACAAAACCTAGGGCGTATCGCTCAAATTATTGGCCCAGTGCTGGATGTCATTTTTCCACCGGGGAAGATGCCTAATATTTATAATGCTTTGGTAATTAAGGCTCGAGATACGGCTGGTCAGCAAATTAATGTAACTTGTGAGGTACAACAATTATTAGGAAATAATCGAGTAAGAGCTGTAGCTATGAGCGCTACAGATGGTCTGATGAGAGGAATGAAGGTGATTAACACGGGAGCCCCTCTAAGTGTTCCAGTCGGCGGAGCTACTCTCGGACGAATTTTCAACGTTCTTGGGGAACCTGTTGATAATTTCGGTCCTGTTGATACTCGCACAACATCTCCTATTCATAGATCTGCACCCGCCTTCATACAGTTAGATACGAAATTATCAATCTTTGAAACAGGGATTAAAGTGGTGGATCTTTTAGCCCCCTATCGCCGTGGAGGAAAAATCGGACTATTTGGGGGAGCTGGGGTGGGTAAAACAGTACTCATCATGGAATTGATCAACAACATTGCCAAAGCTCATGGAGGCGTATCCGTATTTGGCGGAGTAGGGGAGCGTACTCGTGAAGGAAATGATCTCTACATGGAAATGAAAGAATCCGGGGTGATTAATGAAAAAAATCTTGGAAAATCCAAAGTAGCTCTAGTCTATGGTCAAATGAATGAACCGCCAGGAGCTCGTATGAGAGTTGGCTTGACTGCCCTAACCATGGCGGAATATTTCCGGGATGTTAATGAGCAAGACGTACTTCTATTCATCGATAATATCTTTCGTTTCGTTCAAGCAGGGTCCGAAGTATCTGCCTTATTAGGTAGAATGCCTTCCGCAGTGGGTTATCAACCTACCCTTAGTACGGAAATGGGTTCTTTGCAAGAAAGAATTACTTCTACCAAAGAAGGATCTATAACATCGATCCAAGCAGTTTATGTACCTGCGGATGATTTGACCGACCCTGCTCCTGCCACGACATTTGCACATTTAGATGCTACTACCGTATTATCAAGAGGATTAGCTGCCAAAGGTATTTATCCAGCAGTAGATCCCTTAGATTCAACGTCAACCATGTTACAACCTCGGATCGTTGGCGAGGAACATTATGAAACTGCTCAAAGAGTTAAGCAAACTTCACAACGTTACAAGGAACTTCAGGACATTATAGCTATCCTTGGGTTGGACGAATTATCCGAAGAAGATCGTTTAACTGTAGCAAGAGCACGAAAGATTGAGCGTTTCTTATCACAACCCTTCTTTGTGGCAGAAGTCTTTACTGGTTCTCCGGGGAAATATGTTGGTCTCGCAGAAACAATTCGGGGATTTCAACTCATCCTTTCCGGAAAATTAGATGGTCTTCCCGAACAGGCCTTTTATTTGGTGGGTAACATCGATGAAGCTACCGCGAAAGCTATTAACTTAGAAAACTTAGAAGAGGAGAGCAAATTGAAGAAATGACCTTAAATCTTTGTGTACTGACTCCTAATCGAATTATTTGGGATTCCGAAGTGAAAGAAATTATTTTATCTACGAATAGTGGACAAATTGGAGTATTACCAAACCATGCCCCCATTGCCACGGCTGTAGATATAGGTCTTTTGAGAATACGGCTAAACGACCAATGGTTAACAGTGGCTCTTATGGGTGGTTTCGCTAGAATAAGTAATAATGAGATAACTATTTTAGGAAATGATGCAGAATTTAGTACTGACATTGATGCACAAGAAGCTCAACAAACTCTTGAAATAGCTGAAGATAACTTGAGTAGAGCTGAGGGTAAGAGACAAGCAATTGAGTCAAATCTAGCTCTCAGACGAGCTAGGACACGAGTAGAGGCTGTCAATGTGATTTCCCAGTAGTAGTCAATGCATTCAATAAAAATAAAAAGAATCAAAAAAATAATTAAAATTAAAGGAGTTTCTTATTATACACTACATTTTCATTCCAAAAATTGAACCAAATTGAACACAATGAAGTCTAATCTGATTAATCTTATGATAGAACGAAAAAAAGAGGATGGGTAGAAAAACTTATTAGATACCTGATTCCATGGTATCTAATAAGTTCTACCTACTATTGGATTTGAACCAATGACTCCCGCCGTATGAAAGCAATACTCTAACCACTGGGTTAAGTAGGTTATTTATCACCACAAAAAGGTCTTCATCACTTCGATGGATTCTAGTTAAAATATGCTTTCTAAGCAATATCAATCTTTTACCAGTAAATGGATCGGAGAGTTATCATATGCATATGGGATACCCTTCTTGACAAGAAATTGCCTCTATGTTAAAATAGTTATGATTTATGATAAGGGTTATAGCTCAGTTAGGTAGAGCACCTCGTTTACACGTGCGCCAATGCTTTTCAAGGAAGCCCATTATGCAATGACCATAATTGATCTTTTTGAGAAGTCGATGTCTTATTCCGTAGGTTCGAGAGAACAAGAGAAAAATAGCCTGACAAATATTTGGTTCGATCCGATTCAGGTGCGAATTCCACTGCCAAATCAATCAAATAGAACATGCCATTGTAAGGTAAATGTCCAGTCCATTCAATGCCAGGCATAATGAGTATAAGGGTCTCAAAAGAACCTCTTGTCGTCCTATGAGCTTTGAGGTGTATGAAGTCTCATATTTTACTCTTGCAGTGGAGTGATAGAGGCTCCATTTCACTTAGGTTGATCTAGGCCGAAGGCAGACCTAAATCAAGGTCATTTTTCTTTGAAACACTTTGGTATTGCTCCTAGATCAGGATACAAATAATGAATCAGAGCACATGGAACCATCTCATTATCTTTTTATCTTCCTGTAAAGAAAAAAATGGTGGACTAACTGATCTTTACATCAGTTGATGAAAGAGCCCAATGCAACAAAATGCATGTTGGGTCTTTGAAACAGTTCGAATCATTTCGATAATAATCAGTTTTCTCTGTTTTACCGAGAAGGTCTACGGTTCGAGTCCGTATAGCCCTAATACATTATACATTCCATTTTTGTTTTGTATAGAGATTTTAGTAGTTTTATTTTATATTTTAATAGTAGGAACAATAAAATAAACACAATAATTCATTTCAACGGACCCAATTGGTATTTGTCAAATCTCGGATCAAATAACCATATTTCTTTATCCATTTTCATGAATGAATTACTTTTTCCTCTTTTATTGCCCATGATCAAAGAGTTATTTATACACTTTTTTGGGGTTTGGTATACCCAAACCCAGTCAATTTATGAAATTAAAATCATGAAAGAATACTGTCTAAAGACTTCAACCTGACCCAAGCAAATCCAATCCTAAGTCGCATGGATCTAGGACCTATTCTTTTCTTGATCTTGAGTATTTGTGGATAATCAGTTTTTGGCTGAACAACAAACCTAATAGATTCTTAGATTCTTTCAATTTTAAATTTGTTTCAAAGATAATGTAGGGCTAATTAATTAGCCCTACATCCATCAAGGCTCCTCCTTCTATATTCTAAGAGTTGAGCGGGTTTGGGAATTTGGTCTGTCGAATTGCTCGATAATGTGTGATTCTTTATATTAGACTATTAGAGGGATCCTATATTATGCCGAACGTTCATGATTCCATAAAATTTAAAATTAAATATAACTATACTATTATAGTTATACTAATAAAACTAATAAAAATATAGTAATAATATTATCATATTCTATTGATATTGAATTCTTAATGATTATTATTTTTAATTTTATTGAATTTATTTCTAATTTTTTCTTTACTATAAAGAAGATTCTTTTATAGATGTTATAACGAAACTTCGTAAGAAGATATCTCAAAAAATCTTTGAAGTTGAAGATAGAACTGTGTATCAACAGGAGAATCGATGTTTTACTACTAATCACAAGGTTTACCTTCGACACAGTACTAATACTGGAAATTAGAATCAAGGATTACTCTATCAATTACCATCTACTTCAGAGATACCTTTTAGATTTGAATTTTAAAAAGATTTAAAGTCCAAAGGGTCAGTATCTTCTTACGAATTAGTTAATCAGGCAGGGTTCCTTTGTGCAGAATAAGAAAGAGCGGGTCAGTCTTTAACAATTTCATTGTCAATGTGAAGTATTGATACAAAGAAAAATGTGGTAGAGATGAAGGAGATGCAAATTCGTTTATATGATTGGCTAGTCAAGCATAAGCTAGTTCATAGATCTTTAGGCTTTGATTGCCGAAGAATAGAGACTTTACAAAAAAAACCAAAGATTGGGACTCAATTGCTGTCATTTTATATGTATATGGTATATGGTTACAATTATTTACGCTCCCAGTGTGCCTATGATGTAGCACCAGACGGATTTTTAGCTAGTGTGTATCACCTTACGAAAATACGTTATGGTATAGATAAACCAGAGGAGGTATGCATAAAAGTATTTGCCCCCAGGAGTAATTCTCGAACCCCGTCCGTTTTCTGGATTTGGAGAAGTACGGATTTTCAGGAACGGGAATCTTATGATATGTTGGGAATTTCTTATGAGAATCATCCTCGCCTTAAACGTATCTTGATGCCTGAAAATTGGATAGGCTGGTCCTTACGTAAAGACTATATTGCTCCACTCCCAATTTCTATGAAATACAAGATGCTCTTTGAATGATAAGTACTTATACGACACGACTCCAGATTTCATTTCAATCAAAGAACATTTTTACATTCCCTTCTAGATGAAACAGAGTAACTGGACTTTAATTCATATGAGGGTGGCTAAAAAAAGAGGTTCTCATTGATATTCCCCAATTGGAAAGATATCATATACATTTTGTATGAGCAGAAAAACTAGGATGACTTAAAAGAGTTCTGTACCATGAACTTTGTATCGCGCACATCACTTAGGGGGGGCGCCGGAAATTGAGCAAGAGTGAGAAAAAAAATATGAAAAAAAAAAAAGACGGAAGAGACGAAATGCAGAAATTAAAAATGAAAGGAATTGGGGTTGATTTGTACTGTGTCTGAAAAACATCCTTTCTATTCTTATCCTTTCACTCTGAATCTTTTTATCTAATTTTTTTATGAAATTTTAGATATATACGAAAATTTAACATCCTATTTTAAATTTAAATAAGATCAAAGTATGAACAGAGAGGAAAAAAATAAAAATGAAAAGGAAAGTAAAGAATATGTATCCCGATCCGTATAAATGAATTTCATTTGTATGAGGTATTAATATTTATCCGATACATTATTCACGTGTCAGGAACCAGATTTGAACTGGTGACACGAGGATTTTCAGTCCTCTGCTCTACCAACTGAGCTATCCCGACCATTTCCTGTGCATCATCCTAGCGGAGTACTTGTATCTATGTCAATGAAAAGAACTAAAAAAGTCTTAACAAATTGTACTTAGCTCCTCAATTTCTTAGATCTTCAAAACAAAAAGAAGACTTTCTTTGTATTGTAAATGTAAGGATAATGATATGGACTGTGAATGACTCAATAACGGGGATTCCTTGAATCTATACAAATGAAATTGGATTGGAAGAAGAAACGAGGATTTCTATTCGGATCCGTTTGTGAAAGAACAGAGTGAATGAAATGAGAAAGATATTGAATTTTGGTTGAACTGAACCATTGATGAAAAAAAAGAAGATAAAGAAATAAGAGGAGGTAAAATGGGCTTTTCTTGGGGATAGAGGGACTTGAACCCTCACGATTTTTAAAGTCGACGGATTTTCCTCTTACTATAAATTTCATTGTTGTCGGTATTGACATGTAAAATGGGACTCTCTCTTTATTCTCGTCCGATTAATTTTCAAAAGATCTATGAAACTCTGGAATTAATCATTTGATCAATGAATATTCGAATTCTATTTCAATTTAAACTTCAATTGGAAAATGGGAATGGATTCAGAATAACTCTTCCTTTTTTCATAGATTTTTTTATCTTTAGAATGATTATTTGATCTCTATCATTCTAATTAATATAGAATGAATCTAAATATCGAAATAGAGGGTTGTGATTAATCTTTCCTATGTCAGTATGTATTAGGTATATAAGCTTATCCTTTACTGTCATTTCTATCATTTGATAGAAGGATTTTTGCTACTAACGTAACGTAGTCAATTTCATTCGTTAGAACAGCTTCCATTGAGTCTCTGCACCTATCCCTTTTTATTCTAATTTTCCATTTTTTATAAAGATTTGGCTCAGGATTGCCCATTTTTAGTTCCAGGGTTTCTCTGAATTTGGAAGTTACCACTTAGCAAGGTTTCCATACCAAGGCTCAATCCAATCAAGTCCGTAGCGTCTACCAATTTCGCCATATCCCCCTTTGCTTTGATATTTGATATGATACAAGGATCTAATTGTAATTCCATACACCTCTTTCATTGATCTTGGAACTGTTGAATTCATTAGGTAAGGATCCTTGTATCGAAAAAGTGTATGCTGCTATTTTATTTTTTTGGCCGTCTTCCATTCTATCATTTCATCTCTATTGGATGAACCCTATTTGTTTCAATCCGAAATTATTCTATCATTGATGTATCCGCAATTCAATATAGATAGATATATCCCACATATATCTATGCCTTGACTCCCCCTTCTTTTTTATAGCGGAATTAAAAATAGTAGAACGCTCGATATTTATTTATTTATTTTTTTTTTTTAACAATTCGTCCTCTTGTGTATAATGATAGAATACAAGTTTCTATCAGTTTTAGTCATGGATTTACATTATTCGGATAGAAATAAATAGAATATGATTCTATTTAGTTTTTCACTATTTATCTATTAGGATATAGATAGTTTCTTTAATGTGAAATTTAGATTTAGATTTATAGTATAGTTTTTTAGTTACACCATTAGAATGAGAATAAATGAATTATTCATAATATGATTTTAATTATCATAAAATAATCATATTAATATTATTGAAGTGAAGATTTAATTTAAGATTGTATTTATTGTATTGATTTCATATCCATCTTTATTTCATATTCATCTTCATATTAATCATATCATATTCAAAATAGTAAGAATTTAATTCGAAATTCTATTTTTTTAGATTTTCTATTATTTAATATAGAATATCAAATCTATAACTAATAACTATAAATAGAATAAATAAGAATAGAAATAGAGAAGAAATTTAAATAATCAATAAATGAAAAAAAAAAAAAAGAATCACCAGGTAATAGCTAAGATACGAAAGTTTCCTATACACTATTGATCTTATATCCGCCCGCTTAGCTCAGAGGTTAGAGCATCGCATTTGTAATGCGATGGTCATCGGTTCGATTCCGATAGCCGGCTCTTTTTCTTTGCATGATTGAAAATATCTACTCTCGCTTTCTCTAAATGTCGAGTTATTATGTCATGGTAACTTGCAGCTATAGCTATGAATAAAAAAAGTTAACTAGATCTTTACAGAAGAAATTTGAAAAGGTAGCCTTCGCTTGAACTTCACTATATTATATATACAAAAAATAAAAATATTGATAAAATTTATTTCATTCTGCTTTGTAATACTTCAGTAGATTGTGTTTTGTTTTGCTGATCCTTTAGTTCAGTCTGAATTTATTTTATATATTTTATAATATTTTTTTATATTTTAATTTTCGATTTATATAATATTATAATTATAATTTTTTTTTTCAAATGAAAGTGAATCAAAAAGGGAGCCTTTATTTATATGTCTCGTTACCGAGGACCTCGTTTCAAAAAAATACGCCGTCTGGGGTCTTTACCGGGACTAACTAGTAAAAGCCCCAGATCCGGAAGTTATCTTCAAACCCAATTGCGCTCGAGAAAAAGATCACAATATCGTATTCGTTTAGAAGAGAAACAGAAATTGCGTTTTCATTATGGTCTGGCAGAGCGACAATTACTTAAATATGTGCATATTGCTGGAAAAGCCAAAGGGTCAACAGGTCAGGTTTTACTACAACTACTCGAGATGCGTTTGGATAACATCCTTTTTCGATTAGGTATGGCTTCGACCATTCCTGGAGCCAGACAATTAGTTAACCATAGACATATTTTAGTTAATGGTCGTATAGTAGATATACCAAGTTATCGTTGCAAACCCCGAGATATTATTACTACGAAGGATAAAGAAAGATCGAAAGCTCTGATTCAAAATTATCTTGTTTCATCCCCCCGCGGGGAATTGCCAAACCATTTGACTATTGATTCCTTACAATATAAAGGATTTGTAAATCAAATCATAGATAATAAATCGATCGGTTTGAAAATAAATGAGTTGTTGGTCGTAGAATATTATTCCCGTCAAACTTGATTCTAACGAAAATAAAAAAAGCAAGGTTCATACAATTTTTACCCCCTTCTCTGAAGTAAATAGAGTACCTTGTCTCATTCACATATCAAAAATGGATCGACAATAAATAGGATTCTTTTTCTTCTTTTCAATATCAATACAATATTTCTATTTGTATTTTACGTATCACAGGCTCTAATTAGGGATAGAGAATCTCTATCAAATAAGGACTGTTAGAATAATGATATCAATTATTATTTGATTTGATACGTAACGTTGATAAATGAAAAGAAAAGGAGAGAGAGGGATTCGAACCCTCGGTAAACAAAAGTTCACATAGCAGTTCCAATGCTACGCCTTGAACCACTCAGCCATCCCTCCTACGGAATCTTATTCTTGACCAAAAACCGAATTAAGTAGCGAGCCATTCATCTTAATTGTAGTACAGGTATGACCGCCTGGTGGTTCCATAGGAAGAAAAGTTTTTTTCCAATTTCATATTTATCAACAGCAACTTCTTTCATTAGCTACCCCATGATCTATTCAAAATTCATGAATTGTCCGATTCATTTTTTGATTTCAACTGTATGGCGTGGCACATATACGTTATGCAAACAAAATAAAATTAAAATAATTAAAATAAAGGATGGTTACCTTATTTTTTTATCATGGAATGATTATTCAATTCTTTTTCCTTTTGATAACCAAATCAAAACTTATCGAGTTATCAAAATCAATACATAGGAAACTTGGTTATTAAACTTAGATGAAATAGTAATAGTATACTACTAAATTGGAATGAAATATAATTTGATTCAACTATTTCATTTCATCTTTGTCAAAAGGGAGGACAATTTGTGCTCCACGTTTTTCCAATTAGTCTGTTTTTATGTTATTTTGTACTGTACAATTCCTTTTTTTGTGGGATCGTTTTCCCCGAAGGGGAATGAAAATAATTATAGAATGAATTGATAATTATGCCTAGATCTCGAATAAATGGAAATTTTATTGATAAGACCTCCTCAATTGTAGCCAATATCTTATTACGAATAATTCCGACAACTTCAGGAGAAAAAAAGGCATTTACCTATTACGGAGATGGTGCGATTTGATTCTTTTCTTGTTTTTTTACCCCTCAGTTTTACG